GTAATATTTGTTCGATTTTTTAGCATTGTCAAATTATGTTAAAAATTCAATAGAAATTTTTAGGCTGTTTTTCGGAAAAATTTGTGTTATAAATCGATGCGATATGTATGTATATATATATATAACGCGGATAGCTAACCCTCATTTCAACTTGTTAGCTTGTACGTTCTCGAGCCTTCCTTGCTTTTGGGGTTTGACAAGGAGAACAGGATTTGCTGAGCGTAGGGGGTAGGGGGGTTTGACGCGCGTGAGCCAAAAGGGGGGCATCTATATAAGGATTAGTTGAAGAAAGGATAATATGTTATGCACATGAGATAAACATATGTAATTCTTAAGTTATGTCTTTTATTAATTAACCTATATTAAGGCTGGCAAGGAAGTGTACTACCTTAAATTATGTTTGAGCCTGCACTCTGAAATGCAAGATGAAAGGAAACCAAAAAAGAGAACCCCTATGCATATAAAAGAACGCTCGGCATGTTGGGTAACGAGGAGTGTGTATAACACCATTAACCATATGCCAGTAAAATTATCCGAGGGTGGAATTCTACAGTAGTGTACCTGAAATAGGAACCAAATACCAGGAATAGTTCACAGTGTGCGACCCCCACATTTTGTGTCCCTGATTCTATCATGAATAGAATGCCTTAATATAAACCAGTTGGTGGTCTCTTACTACATTAATATTGTCTAAATAAATCTTAGCTGTATATTTCGAGGAAAAATGTGAGTGCCAATTATAGGGGATTAATCTATTTCCCAGGTTAGAATAAATTATTTCTGAGTTTTAATAATTTGGTTTATGTACGTCTTAAATTTTAGTACTTGCTTTGGGGTTAAAATAAGTGAATGGTGATAATACATATATAGTACTAATGCATTATGTAATATTATACATAGTATGCACTATACCATATAGGTTACTATCAGAAGATAGTTTAATTTAGAATTCTGGCTTTGGGAGCCAGTGGTGGGAGTTAAAACCTCTCTTTTCTGGGCGCTAGGGGGGAATTTAACCTCCGATCTTCGGATTACAAGACCGATGCTTTAATACTAAGCTACTAGGGCAAGCTCATTTCAATGCTTTGTTTTCCATTCATCCTGCTAATGGGGCTAGAACTAGGAATAATGTGAAGTAGAGGACAGATGCGATTTGCCCAATGACAACGTAGGGGTGTTCTACAGGTATACCTCCGATTCATGTCAGAATAACTATGTCTGCCACGAGGGTTCAAAATAAGAATTGAGTAATAGGGCGGAACGTTAGTCCTCGTTGTTTGGAGGTATGTAGGATGGGCACTACCATTAGTACTAAAATAGAGGATAGTAAAGCGAGTACACCACCTAGTTTGTTAGGAATAGATCGTAAGATGGCGTAAGCAAATAAGAAATATCATTCTGGCTTGATATGAGGAGGGGTAACTAGTGGGTTTGCCGGAGTGAAATTGTCTGGGTCCCCTAGTAGGTTCGGAGAAAATAATGCTAGGGAGGTAAGAGCTAGTAGTATAACAACAAAGCCTAAGAGGTCTTTGTATGAAAAATATGGGTGGAAAGAGATCTTGTCTGCGTCGGAGTTGAGTCCGGCCGGGTTGTTCGATCCTGTTTCGTGTAGGAATAGGAGGTGGAGAATGGTTGCGGCGGCGATAACAAATGGTAGCAGGAAATGGAAGGCAAAAAATCGTGTTAACGTTGCGTTGTCGACTGAGAATCCACCTCAAATTCATTGAACAAGGGTGTCTCCTATATAAGGGACTGCTGATAATAGATTTGTAATTACCGTGGCCCCCCAAAAAGATATTTGGCCTCATGGCAGAACATATCCCACAAAGGCAGTCATCATAACTAATAGGAGGAGGACAACTCCAATATTTCAAGTTTCTTTATAAAGGTAAGATCCATAATAAAGGCCTCGGGCAATATGTATATAGATGCAAATGAAGAAGAATGATGCTCCGTTGGCGTGTAAATTTCGGATAAGTCATCCATAATTTACGTCTCGGCAAATATGTACTACTGATGAGAACGCAGTAGAAATGTCAGAGGTGTAGTGTATGGCTAGGAATAGTCCGGTGAGGATCTGAGTAATTAGACAGAGTCCCAGTAGGGATCCAAAGTTTCATCACACGGAGATGTTGGAGGGAGTTGGAAGATCAACTAGTGCGTCGTTGGCGATTTTTATTAGCGGGTGGGTTTTGCGTAGGCTTGCCATTATTGTTCTTGTAGTTGAACTACAACGGTGGTTCTTCAAGTCACTGGTCTCGGTTAAAACCCGAGCAAGAATTATGACCTATTTTATGTTTTTATTGCTGATAGCTTTAGTCGTGGGGTTGGTTGCTGTTGCTTCCAACCCTACGCCCTATTTTGCTGCCCTAGGTTTGGTGGTAGCAGCTGGGGTTGGATGTGGTATCTTAGTCGGGTATGGGGGCTCTTTTCTATCCTTGGTCCTATTTTTAATTTATCTTGGGGGGATACTTGTAGTATTTGCTTACTCAGCGGCTTTAGCTGCCGAGCCTTTTCCAGAGGCTTGGGGGAGTCGTTCGGTGGCTGGGTATGTACTAGTTTATTTGGTAGGGGTTGCACTTGCAGCCGGAATGTTTTGGGGTGGGTGATATGAGGGTTCCTGAGTGGTAGTGGATGGTTTGAAAGAGTTTTCCATACTACGTGGGGATGTAGGTGGTGTGGCAGTCATATATTCTTTCGGGGGGTTTTTACTAGTTATTTGTGCTTGGGTATTGCTTTTAACCTTATTAGTGGTACTCGAACTCACTCGAGGCTTAAGCCGGGGTACTCTGCGGGCAGTTTAAGTAAGGGTCAGGAGAATTGCGAGGGTTGATGTTAGGAGAAAAATAGTTAGGTATGTCTTGATTATGCCTCGTTGAATGTCACTTGTAATTTTTGACATTATTATTTGACTCAACGCCAGCCCTTTTGGGCCTGTAATTTCAAGTCATGTAAGGTCAAACTTGGTGGCAACGGATTGGCCTAAAGTTAGGTTAAGCACAGGCGGGAGTCGGTGAACTATTGAGGGGAAATAGCCAAGCATGTTAGAGAAGTGGTGAAGGGGTATTGTGGGGATAACTTTAACTTGTTTATTGGTTATGGCTGTAAGTTCTATAGCCACAAGGAGCCCAGCAATAGTTACTATAAGGGCAGCCAATTTTAAGGAGGTTGGTATCGTCATAATAGGGACCTTAGAGGGAAGGAAGTTCGAGGTGATAATAAGTCCCGCAACAACACTTCCTCAGGCGAGTCGTTTAATTGGGTTAATTACTAGTGAATTATTTTCATTAATTGGGGATAGTGGAAGGAATCGGGGAGATCCTATAGTTACAAAGAACACTACCCGGAAACTATAGACTGCGGTAAAAGAGGTGGCAATTAGTGTGAGGGTTAGGGCCCAGGCGTTAAGGTAGGAGGTGTTTAAGGCCTCAATAATAGCATCTTTTGAAAAGAACCCGGCAAGGAATGGGGTTCCTGTGAGGGCTAGGCTTCCAATCGTAAGATAAGTCGATGTGGCTGGCATGAGGTTGTGAAGGCCCCCTATTTTTCGGATATCTTGCTCGTCATTTAGGCTGTGGATAATTGAGCCGGAGCATAAGAATAGTATAGCCTTGAAGAAGGCGTGTGTACAAATATGAAGGAATGCTAGTTGTGGCTGGTTTAGTCCGATCGTAACCATTATCAGGCCAAGTTGACTAGAGGTTGAGAATGCTACGATCTTTTTGATATCATTCTGGGTTAAGGCGCAAGTGGCTGTAAATAGGGTGGTAAGTGCTCCTAAGCAAAGGCAAATTGTTAGTGCCAGGTCATTGTTTTCCATAAGAGGGTGTAGGCGGATCAGCAAGAAAATACCTGCAACAACCATTGTGCTTGAGTGAAGTAGGGCGGATACTGGCGTAGGGCCCTCCATGGCAGAGGGGAGCCAAGGATGCAGCCCAAATTGGGCTGATTTTCCAGTGGCTGCGAGGATAAGTCCCATTAGGGGAACTGTTATGTCAAAGTCTTTCGAGAGAATGAAGATTTGCTGAATTTCTCAAGAATTAAGATTCATTGCAAATCAGGCCATGCTTAAGATTAATCCAATATCCCCAACCCGGTTATAAATAACAGCCTGAAGGGCTGCTGTATTGGCGTCCGCTCGGCCGTATCATCAGCCAATTAGCAGGAAGGACATGATGCCAACCCCCTCTCAGCCAATGAATAATTGAAATATGTTGTTGGCTGTAACCAAGGTAATTATAGCAACTAAAAATAAAAGCAGATATTTAAAGAAACGACTTATGTTGGGGTCCGAGTGTATGTATCATAATGCGAACTCCAGAATTGATCAGGTGACATAGAGAGCAATAGGGGTGAAAATAAGAGAGTAGTGGTCGAATTTAAAGCTAACGTTTGTATCAAATATGTGTGTGTTTATTCAATGCCAGTTTGTTGTAATGGTTTCGACTCCCTGGTCCAAGAAAATTATAAGTGGTAACAGGCTAATAAAGAACGACGTGCTGACGGCGGTTTTGACATGTGTATTTGCTCACTCCGGTTTTCGGGGATGTGGGTTTAGTGTTGTGAGCAGGGGGTAGATAAGGATTGCAATGACTAGAATTAGCGAGGACGATATGACTAGGGTTGTTGAATTCATAGTTTCTGCTTGGATTTGCACCAAGAGTTTTTGGTTCCTAAGACCAATGGATGGACTGTTATCCTTCAGAGACGTAAGGAAGCCGCGGATTTTAACCGCGGGGCATAAGGATTAGCAGTACTTACTGATTTCTGTCCTTCCTTGGTGAGTAAGGGGATTTTAACTCCTGTTTTTAGAATCACAATCTAATGTTTTGGTTAAACTATACTTACTAGTAACATCAGCCTCACATAAGTTCTGGTTTCGTTACAAGGAGCAGCACGGGGACTAGGTGAAGGGCTATTAAGAGGTGTTCGCGGGTGTGGAAGGGGGGAAGTTTTATGATGTGATTCGGTGTTGGGCCCCGTTGGGATATTAGGAATATATATAAAGAGTAGCCAGCAGTAATCAAGGTTCCTATCCCTGTAAGTGCAATCGTTCAAGGCGATCAGTTAAATAGTGTTGTGATAATTATAAGCTCTCCTATTAGATTAGGTAAGGGGGGTAGCGCTAGATTAGCTAAGTTGGCAACGAATCATCAGAGGGCTGTAAGTGGAAAAATCACTTGGAGTCCTCGGGCGAGGATCATAGTTCGGCTATGGGTTCGCTCGTAGGCTGTGTTGGCCAAGCAGAATAATATTGAGGATACCAATCCGTGGGCAATCATTAAAATAATGGCTCCTGAAAATCCCCAGGGGGTTTGGATTAGAATACCTCCGGCTACTAGTCCTATATGGCTTACAGATGAATAGGCGATCAAGGACTTTAAGTCTGTTTGACGTAGGCAAATAGACCCTGTTATAATAATACCTCAGAGCGCTAGAACAATGAGTGGATAAACCAATTCTTTAGATAATGGATCAAGCATAATTATTATTCGTATCATACCATATCCGCCTAGCTTTAGTAAGACGGCTGCAAGTACCATAGATCCTGCAACTGGGGCTTCAACATGGGCTTTTGGTAATCAGAGGTGCACTCCGTATAGTGGTATCTTCACTAAAAATGCAATCAGACAGCCGGCTCATCAAATTTTATGACCCCATGAGTTCAGTAAGAGTGGTTGAGAATATTGGATCACTAGTATGGATAGGGTCCCTGTGGATTGTTGCAGCAGGAGCAGGGCAACTAATAAGGGGAGAGATCCTGCGAGGGTGTAAAACAAAAAATAAGTTCCTGCATTTAGGCGTTCGGCTTGGTTTCCTCACCGGGTGATAATGATTAGGGTTGGAATAAGTGTGGCCTCAAATATAATATAGAATATAATGATCTCTGTGGCACCGAAAGCTATAATTAGGAAAGTTTGTAGTGAGGTAAGGAGTGTAATATATAGCCGTTGCCGGGTCATTGGTTCAGGATTGAGATGGTTCTGACTTGCCAAAATTATTAGTGGAAGAAGTCAGCATGTTAGCACTAAGAGAGGTGTTGAAAGTGGGTCTGTGGCTAAATATAAATTAGATGTACTTCACCCAGTCTCCGACGTTCATTTTAATCACGTGAGGCTAATTAGGGCAATTAGCAGGCTATGGGCAGTTGTAGTTGTCCACAGTCATTTAGGAGAGGCCAATCAAATTGTTGGGAATAGTATGATGGTGGGAATCAGTACTTTTAACATTGGAGGAGGTTAAGGTTTTGTAGGCGGTCAGTTCCGTGGGTACGGGCCGTGGCTACCAGAAGTGCTAGGCCTGTGCTTGCTTCACAAGCGGAGAAGGCTAACAACAGTATAGGGGCGGCGGAGAAGCTTGTGGCCTCAAATTGTAGGGCTCATAAGGCCAGTGCAATAAATAAGGACAATATTATGCCTTCTAGGCATAATAGCGCGGAGAGTAAGTGGGTGCGGTGAAATGCTAGGCCTATTAGTCCTAAAATAAATGCAGAGCTAAAGCTAAAATGTACTGGTGTCATAAGGGGGCTATGGATTTAAACCATAATTTTCTGAGCCGAAATCAGAGGTCTTATTTTGGACTAGCTCCCTACTCTGCTCATTCTAGGCCCCCTTGGGTTCATTCATAAATTAATCCAAGGGTCAGCAGAATTAGTACTGTGGTGGCTCAAAAGAATGTCCCGGTTGGGTTATGGAGTTGATCTCCTCATGGAAGGGGGAGGAGGAGGGCAATCTCTAAGTCAAACAAGAGAAATAAGATAGCTACTAGAAAAAATCGTAATGAGAAAGGCAGACGGGCCGACCCTAGCGGATCAAATCCGCATTCGTAGGGTGATAGTTTTTCTGCATCCGGGTTCATTTGAGGCAACCAGAAGGATACTACTGCTAAGATTGAAGACAGGGTCATTGTAATAGTAAAAATAGTTGTAATTAAGTTCATTATCTTTCCCTGGGGTTTAACCAAGACTAAATGATTGGAAGTCACTTGTACTAACTTTAATACTAGAAAGATTATGAGCCTCATCAATAGATGGACACGTAGAGGAATAATCATACTACGTCGACGAAGTGTCAATATCAGGCGGCGGCTTCAAAGCCAAAATGATGTTCGGATGTAAAGTGGTATTGGACTTGGCGGAGAAGGCATACGGCTAGGAAACTTGATCCAATAATGACGTGTAATCCGTGAAACCCTGTGGCTACAAAAAATGTAGAGCCGTATACTCCGTCAGCAATTGTAAAGGGCGCTTCGTAATACTCTATGGCCTGAAGGGCAGTGAAATATAGTCCTAGTAAAATCGTAAGTGAGAGCGACTGAATAGTCTGTTTTCGTTCCCCTTCTATAATGCTGTGGTGGGCTCATGTAACCGTTACTCCTGATGCTAGTAGAACAGCTGTGTTGAGAAGAGGGACTTCAAAGGGGTCGAGTGTGGTAATTCCTGTTGGGGGTCAGCATCCTCCTAGTTCGGGTGTAGGGGCCAGGCTTGAGTGGTAGAAAGCTCAGAAGAATCCTAAAAAGAAGAACACTTCAGAGGTAATAAATAAAATTATTCCGTACCGCAACCCTTTTTGCACTGGGGGCGTGTGGTGACCTTGAAAGGTCCCCTCTCGAATAATATCTCGTCACCATTGGAATATTGTTAGTAGTAAAAGAAGTACCCCAAGGGTTATTAAGGTTGTGGAATGGAAGTGAAACCAGATTGCTAGGCCGGATGTCATTAATAGAGCACCGACGGCTCCGGTTAGGGGTCATGGGCTTGGATCAACCATATGATATGCATGTGCTTGGTGGGCCATTAAACGTTTTCTTGCAGGTAGAGGCTTAATAGTAATACAAATACGTAGGCTTGAATTATTGCAACGGCAACTTCTAGAAGAGTCAGTAGGAAGAGAACAGCGGCAGTTAAGATTGCTACTGTTGGCATTATTGGTAATAAGACAAATACAGCTGTAGCGATAAGTTGAATTAATAAGTGACCGGCAGTTAAGTTGGCGGTGAGTCGAACTCCTAGGGCTAGTGGTCGAATGAATAAGCTAATTGTTTCAATAATAATTAGTACAGGGATCAGGGGAATAGGTGTTCCCTCTGGTAGAAGATGTCCTAGGGCAACTGTTGGTTGGTTTCGCATCCCAATGATTACTGTAGCAAGCCAGAGGGGTACTGCAAACCCCATGTTTAGGGACAATTGCGTTGTGGGTGTAAAAGTGTAAGGGAGAAGACCTAATATGTTGATAGTAATAAGGAATACTATTAAAGAGGCTAACAGAAGGGCTCACTTATGTCCTTCTACATTTAAAGGCATCATTAACTGGTTAGTAAATCGATTGATAAATCATGTTTGAATAGTAATCAGTCGGTTATTAATTCATCGTGATGGTGGGGTTGGGAAGAGGACTCAAGGCAGTGCAATTGCAACGGCAATAAGTGGGATTCCAAGGAATGAGGGGCTCGCAAATTGGTCAAAGAAGCTTGCTATCATGGTCAGTCTCAAGGCTCAGTTTTGTGTTTTTCTTCACTTATTGGGGCCGGTTCATTTGGTGAAGTGTGATTTAAGATTTTGGTTGGAATGATGGTAAGGAAAATAATTCATGAAAATACTAGAATTGCAAATCAAGGGTTAGGGTTCAATTGAGGCATTTCACTAGAGGTGGTCGGTAGGCACCAAACTTTGGCTTAAAAGGCCAACGCTTTGTCCAATAATTAGCTTTCTAGTGAGGCGTCTTCTAGTATTAGTGAGGATCAGCTTTCGAAATGTTCTAGAGGGACTGCTTCTACCACAATAGGTATAAAGCTGTGGTTAGCACCACAGATTTCAGAGCATTGACCATAAAATACTCCTGGGCGTGAGGCGATAAAAGCGGTTTGATTTAGTCGTCCTGGTACCGCATCTATTTTTACACCTAAAGATGGGACGGCTCAAGAATGTAGAACGTCTTCGGCGGACACTAAAACTCGAACGGGTGATTCCATGGGGACTACCATTCGATGATCTGTTTCCAGGAGTCGGAACTGGCCGGGTGTAAGATCTTGGGTGGGGATTATGTAAGAGTCAAAGCCTAGGTCTTCGTAGTCCGTGTATTCGTAGCTTCAGTATCATTGATGTCCTATAGCTTTAATTGTTAAATGAGGGTCGTTGATCTCGTCTATAAGATATAAAATTCGGAGGGATGGAAGAGCAATTAATACTAGAATTACAGCCGGTAGGATAGTTCATACAATTTCGATTTCTTGTGAGTCGAGGATATATTTGTTAGTAAGTTTGGTTGAAACCATTGCAATAATAATATAAAGCACCAAAGTGCTAATTAAGAACACAATTATTAAGGCGTGATCGTGGAAATGAAGAAGTTCTTCTATAACGGGTGATGCCGCGTCTTGGAATCCTAGTTGCGTGGGATGTGCCATTAAATCTTGGGTTTAAGACATACAGGGGTTTAACCTGCGATTTCACCTCGACAAGGTGATGTAATATGCATATTTTACTAATGTCTTTAGAAGAAAGTGACAGAGTGGTTATGTGACTGGCTTGAAACCAGTATATGGGGGTTCAATTCCTTCCTTTCTCGTTAGTTTGATTGAACTTGAACAAATGCTGGTTCCTCAAAAGTGTGATAAGGTGGAGGGCAGCCATGAAGTCATTCTACGTTTGTTATAGTTAGTTCTACTGAAGATACTTCTCGTTTGGCGGCAAAGGCTTCTCACAGAATAAACAGGAATATAATTACTGCTACGAGGGAGATAAGTGATCCAATGGATGACACCGTATTTCAGAGGGTGTAGGCGTCGGGGTAGTCGGAATATCGTCGTGGTATTCCTGCCAGGCCTAGGAAGTGTTGTGGGAAGAATGTGAGGTTTACACCAATAAATATTACCCCGAAATGGATTTTTGTTCAGGTGTCATTTAGGGTATACCCTGTAAATAGCGGGAATCAGTGGACAAAGGCTGCTATAATGGCAAATACGGCACCCATTGACAGAACATAGTGGAAGTGTGCGACTACATAGTAAGTGTCGTGGAGAACAATATCAAGTGATGAATTAGCTAGGACGATTCCTGTTAGTCCTCCTACTGTGAAGAGGAAAATAAATCCTAGGGCTCAAAGCATGGGTGTTTCTCATTTAATTGATCCTCCATGGAGTGTGGCTAATCAACTAAATACTTTAACGCCTGTTGGAATGGCAATAATTATTGTTGCGGATGTAAAATATGCACGAGTATCTACGTCTATTCCGACAGTAAACATGTGATGGGCTCATACAATAAACCCTAAAAGACCAATAGCTATTATAGCTCAAACTATTCCTATATAACCAAATGGCTCTTTTTTACCAGAATAATAGGCTACGACGTGTGAAATAATTCCAAAGCCTGGTAAAATAAGAATATAGACTTCTGGGTGGCCAAAGAATCAGAATAAGTGTTGATATAGAATTGGGTCTCCTCCCCCTGCTGGGTCGAAGAATGTGGTATTAAGATTTCGGTCTGTAAGAAGCATTGTAATACCGGCAGCCAGCACGGGCAGAGACAGGAGAAGAAGTACAGCCGTTACAAGTACGGCTCAAACGAATAGGGGTGTTTGGTATTGAGAGATAGCTGGAGGTTTTATGTTAATAGTTGTAGTAATAAAATTAATTGCTCCTAAGATTGATGAAACACCTGCTAGATGTAGGGAGAAAATTGTTAAGTCTACAGACGCTCCTGCGTGAGCAAGATTGCCTGCGAGTGGGGGGTAGACTGTTCATCCTGTCCCAGCCCCGGCTTCAACACCTGAAGAGGCCAGTAGCAGGAGGAAAGAGGGTGGAAGAAGTCAAAAGCTTATATTATTCATTCGGGGGAATGCCATGTCGGGTGCCCCAATCATTAGCGGTACAAGTCAGTTTCCAAACCCTCCGATAAGAATTGGTATTACTATAAAGAAAATTATAACAAAAGCATGGGCGGTAACAATAACGTTATAAATTTGATCATCACCTAGAAGCGATCCAGGTTGACTTAGTTCGGCTCGGATAAGGAGGCTTAGGGCGGTTCCTACCATTCCAGCTCAGGCACCAAATACAAGATAAAGGGTACCAATGTCTTTGTGATTTGTAGAAAAGAATCAGCGTGTAATTGCCACAGGTAGGGTAGCCGAGTGTTCAGGCGGCGGGTTGTAGCCCCGAAGACAGAGGTTTGAGTCCTCTCCCTATCACAGCCCCGTGGTGAAGATACATGCCGGATTGCAAATCCTGAGACGTAGACTAACAGTCTGCCGGGGCTTTCCCGCCTTACTAGGCTAACGGCGGGAAAGGTAGATGGATGCTCGCTGGCTTGAGCGCTTAGCTGTTAACTAAGAGTTTGTAGGATCGAGGCCTTCCCATCTAGTAAGGCCTTAGTTTAACAAAAACATTTGATTTGCAATCAGAAAATGCAAGATAGACTCTTGTAGGTCTTATCAGGGACTAGAAGATTTTCACTTCTGCTTAGAGCTTTGAAGGCTCTTGGTCTAATACTATCCTAAGTCCCTGGGTATCTAGGTGGTCAATATAAGGATGGCTGGGGTTATAGGCAGGAGGCCCAGGGCAACTGTGGTGGATAGTGCTAATGGTAGGGAGGCTTGGGTTGTTCGTATGCGTCAGGGGGCTGTTGAGCTGGTTATATTAGGGGAAATCGTTAGAGTTATTGCGTAACAAAGTCGGAGGTAAAAATACAAGCTTAGTAGAGCGGCTAGGGCTATGATGGTAGCAGCAATGGGGAGATTTTGCTTTGTTAACTCCTGCAAGATCAGTCATTTTGGCATAAAGCCCGTTAGGGGGGGTAAGCCTCCTAGGGACAGGAGGACAAGGGCTGTAGTGGCCGTCAGAACTGGGCTTTTTGATCAGACTGTTGCAAGGGCATTAATTTTTGTGGCGGATGAGAGCTTTAAGGTTAGGAACGCCGCGGATGTCATGAAGATATAGGTGGCTAGTGCAAGGAGCGTAAGTTGAGGGGCATACTGTAGTACAATGATCATTCACCCTATATGTGCGATTGAGGAATAAGCCAAAATTTTCCGCAGTTGGGCCTGATTTAGTCCTCCTCACCCGCCGACAAGGGTGGATGAGATTCCCAGGGCTGTTAGTAGCAGGGGATCTACGGCCTGGGCTGTCTGGATAATTAAGGCAAAGGGGGCAAGTTTTTGTCAGGTGGAGAGAATTAGTCCTGTGAGGAGATCTAGTCCTTGTAAAACTTCTGGTATTCAGAAGTGTATTGGGGCTAATCCGATCTTTAGTGCCAAGGCAATGATAATTATGGTGCTAGCAATGGGATTTGCCATATTGTTCATGTCTCACTCCCCGGTAATTCAGGCATTCGTTGTGCTTGCAAACATAATCACTGCCGCGGCAGTGGCCTGGGTGAGGAAATATTTCGTAGTAGCCTCTACTGCACGGGGGTGGTGGTGTTGTGCTATCAGTGGGACGATTGCTAGGGTGTTAATCTCTAGTCCCATTCAAGCAAGTAGTCAGTGTGAGCTAGCAAAGGTCAAGGTGGTCCCCAAACCCAGGCTAGACAGGAGGACTGTTAATACGTAGGGGTTCATTGATGGAGGAGGGACTTTAACCGTCATGTTCGGGGTATGGGCCCGAAAGCTTAATTAGCTGACCCCATCTTAGAAAGTGGTGTAGAGGAAGCACTAAGAGTTTTGATCTCTTGGGCATGGGTTCGATCCCCTTCTTTCTAAGAACTGAGGGGATTTTAGCCCCTATGAGCCACTCTATCAAAGTGGTCCCTAGGCATTCGGGCACAGTTCCTGATTACAATTGTGGAGGGAGGCCTGCCATTGCCATTGGGAGGGCAACATGTCATAAAACCAGGGCTAGTGTTAGGGGGAGGAAATTTTTCCACACCAAGTGTATAAGTTGATCATATCGAAATCGGGGGTAGGAGGCTCGCACCCATAGGAAGACGATAGATAATAGGGCGGCTTTGATTATGAGGCCAACTGTTGTCAGTTCCGGGATATTTGGGATATGAGAGGTCCCTAAAAATAATACTGCTGATAGAGTATTTATTAATAGAATATTTGCATATTCGGCTAAGAAGAATAAGGCGAAGGGTCCCCCTGCATATTCCACATTAAAACCCGAGACTAACTCTGATTCCCCTTCTGTTAAGTCAAAGGGTGCTCGGTTCGTTTCTGCCAAGGTTGAAATATATCACATGGCCGCCAGTGGTCAGGCAGGGGCCAGCAATCAGATGCTTTCCTGGGCGGTATTAAACGTTTGTAGGGTGTATCCCCCTGAAAAAATAATTACCGAGAGAAGAATTAGTCCGAGGCTCACTTCATATGAAATTGTTTGTGCTACTGCTCGCAGGGCTCCAATGAGTGCATACTTTGAATTGGATGCTCATCCTGAGCCTAAAATAGAATATACTGCAAGGCTTGATAAAGCCAGGATAAACAAAACACCTAAGTTGAGATCAATAACCGGGTATGGTATAGGCATAGGAGCCCATAGCATTATAGCCAGAGTTAGTGCGAGAATGGGGGTAGCTAAAAATAGAAAGGGGGAAGATGTAGAGGGGCGAATGGGCTCCTTAATAAATAATTTAACACCGTCAGCAATGGGCTGAAGTAGTCCATATGGTCCTACTACATTAGGCCCCTTACGTAGTTGTATGTATCCTAATACCTTACGTTCAACAAGGGTTAGAAAAGCTACTGCTAGTAAAACAGGTACAATATAGGCCAGTGGGTTAATAAGATGGTTTATTAAAGTGTTCAGCATAAACTGGGAAGAGGACTTGAACCTCTGATTTAAAGGGCTTAGGCCTTTCGCAATTTACCATGCTCTGCCACCCCAGTATGTCCTTATTTCGGGCGGTTCGGGCTTTGGCCCTCCCTTTACTTAATTTATTTGATTTCATCAATTAGGGGTGGGGCATGCTTTTAGTATGGGCCCCTCTTTTCCGATCCTTTCGTACTAGGAAAAGTAGCTTTACAGATAGAAACTGACCTGGATTGCTCCGGTCTGAACTCAGATCACGTAGGACTTTAATCGTTGAACAAACGAACCCTTAATAGCGGCTGCACCATTAGGATGTCCTGATCCAACATCGAGGTCGTAAACCCCCTCGTCGATATGGACTCTGGGAGAGGATTGCGCTGTTATCCCTAGGGTAACTTGGTTCGTTGATCGGCTGTATAAGCCGGATCATTAATTGGTCAGATGTTCTGTGGCTTAGAGATGTCTCTCTTGGTTCTAGGAATTTGGTCCATTCCACTGGGAGGCTGGTCTTTCCTCCGTGGTCGCCCCAACCGAAGGTAAATTTTCACTGTCCACTAAGTTCTTACTTTTCACTGAGTTGTTTGACGTGGTTGGATTTTGTACCTTAAGCTCCAAAGGGTCTTCTCGTCTTGTAGTTTTATACCCGCTTCTGCACGGATAGATCAATTTCACTGACTGGAAGGGGGAGACAGCTAAGCCCTCGTTTAGCCATTCATACAGGTCTCTATTTAAAAGACAAGTGATTGCGCTACCTTTGCACGGTCAAAATACCGCGGCCGTTGAACCCGTAGTCACTGGGCAGGCTGGACCTCCTATACTAAGTCTGTTGCAGGAGGCGATGTTTTTGGTAAACAGGCGAGGCTTGTGTTTGCCGAGTTCCTTCCCTTTCTTTTAGTCTTTCCTTTAATATAGCACTCCAGTGTGGGATTAACGATCATATAGTTGTGGGGTTTTCTTGATTTTTTTACTGGCCACATTACTCTCTTGGGTTGGGCTCGTTAATTTCCAGCGGGTGGTCCGATCTGGTTTACACTTGTGCTTGGAGAAGAGCGTATCTTCTTGTTACTCATTTTAGCATAATTTCTTCCATGGGTGCATGGGTTAGCCTGATAGTATTAGGGGAGTAAGATTTATTATCAGAATAATAAATTCGTTTCTGTCCGAGCTTTAACGCTTTCCGTTTAGATGGCTGCTTTTAGGCCCACTAAAACAGTACATTTTATATATTATGATCTTTATCCTCCTGTGAAGGTTGTATCCTTTGTTAAAGGGGCTGTACCCCCTTCAACTAACTCTCGTATGTTTCCCTAGTATCTTAATAATATATACCTGATCAGGGGTGTACGAGGCTGAACTTCTATCCATTTTTCAGGCAACCAGCTATCACCAGGTTCGGTAGGTCTATCACTTCTACCCGGAGCTCTTCCCACTCTTTTGCCACAGAGACGGGTTAGCCCTAAATTTAAATAGGCGGTCTCGGGGTAGCTCACCTGGTTTCGGGATTTCAAACTAAAGGGCTCTTTGCTTGAGGGTGCTGGCTAAATCATGATGCAAAAGGTACAAGGTTTAACCTTTGTTTCTTAGTGCTTATATGGGTTATTTCACTTCTCTTTCAGCTTTTCCTTGCGGTACTTTCTCTATCGCTTCGAATTGAACCTTTTCTGTCTCCCATACTCAGGTAAAAAAATGGTTTAGTTTATGGTGTTAAGTTTCGTTTTGTTATTAATAATGTCGGGTTATATTAGTTTTTGAGCTAGCTGTTTGGCTCAGGGTGATCCAATTTGCATGGATGTCTTCTCGGTGTAAGTGAGATGCTTAACTAACTCAGCCACGCCCTGGGTTTAATCCAAGTGCACCTTCCGGTACACTTACCATGTTACGACTTGCCTCCCCTTGTCAGTGCTTTAGTATTAGGAATCTTTATTGCGTTTTGACAGGGGAGAGTGACGGGCGGTGTGTACGCGCCTCAGAGCCGGGTTCAAAAGGACACTCTGTTTCCTTTTTACTACTAAATCCTCCTTCAAGCACTATTTCATGTTGCGTATTCGTAGTGTTCTATAATAGAAAATGTAGCCCATTTCTTCCCACTTCGTGCGCTACACCTCGACCTGACGTTCTGGGTTGTGCCCATTTTGCTTACTTTTATTGCCTTCACAGGGTAAGCTGACGACGGCGGTATATAGGCTGGGATGGCTAGAAGTGGTGAGGTTTAACGGGGGTTATCGGTTCTAGAACAGGCTCCTCTAGGGGGGTCTAAGGCACCGTCAGGTCCTTTGGGTTTCAAGCTGATGCTCGTAGTACCCGGGCGGACGTCTAATTGTAGTTGGATGTCTAGGTTTATGGCTGAGCATAGTGGGGTATCTAATCCCAGTTTGTTTCTCAGCTTTCGTGGGGTCAGGTGGGCTTTATTAAAGCTACTTTCGTGTGATTGGGCTTCGGACACCTAGAAGCGTATGACGGCCAAAGGGCCATTTGGCTTTATTATATTGCTTCCTTAACCACCCTTTACGCCGTGGTGTTATCAACTAGGGCCTCTCGTTTAACCGCGGTGGCTGGCACGAGTTTTACCGGCCCTTTTAACCCTGACTGAGTCAAGTTTTCACTTATGGCTTAATGTTTATCACTGCTGAATTCCCTTGGGGGTGTGGCTTGGCCAGGCGTCTTGGGCTAAAAATTTGTGCCTGATGCCCGCTCCTCGTCCCCGGGCAGGGGATTAAGGGCATACTCACGGGGTTGCGGAGACTTGCATGTGTAAGTTGGGTTAAAGCTGATAATAAGGTCAGGACCATGCCTTTGTGCATGCGGAGTTTCTTAGGGCCCATCTTAACATCTTCAGTGTTATGCTTTAAATTAAGCTACGCTAGC